GTTGACAAAGAACCAATACCAATATTATTGTTTCTTAGTCTAGATTAGAAATTGAAATGGGGCGTGGCCAAGTGGTAAGGCAACGGGTTTTGGTCCCGCTATTCGGAGGTTCGAATCCTTCCGTCCCAGCGCATATCCCTTTTTTATGCTCCATTATTCCCATAGAAAGAAGTAGGGGGAGTTAATCTGTATTAATTTGAATATCGGTGTCTGTTTGAATCTCATTAACAAATGATCAAGTTCCATAACATATTTCTATATGTTATGGAGCCAATCTATTTTCTTTGAATCTCATTTTATTTAGGTATTTCGTGTTTGGCTCTAATGAAAAATTGGAAATCTATGTACCGATTGAGGCAGGGGTGATTTATCCTATCCCTTTTATTCACTTTATTATTCACTTTATGACAAGAGTCGATTATTGAAATATTACTCAATCCCATGTTAAAAAAAAGTTTATCATATAAACTAAGGAAAAGTATCGCTTATATGATACGTATCGTTCTATTTTAATGACAAAAATTTTTGGGTTTTTGTGAAAACGATTTGTGATCCCTGAAATTATTTAAACTGAAATTATTTAAATTCTATATTATAGAATATCTATAATAGTGACAACTGTTCAGTCTATCTGATAGATACGAAAAACCCTCCCTATTTTTTTTTTGAATTTTAATTTTCGTAATCAGATGAAAAGAATAAAGATTCAAATCTTAACTTACATCATTTTTTTATCCATCTCATGAAAAAATTGGATTTCTTTCTTCTTTTCTTTGATCTTTTTATCTATTTTAAATTAAATCAGTGATGAGTCAATTAAAAAATAAAAACTGATCTTCCTATGAAGATCAAACGCGATACTTAATTGTCCAATTTTCTTCAAATTAAATAATGATGTCTAAATAGGAAACTTTTTCAATTTTAATTAGAACTATTTTTACTAAATTTTTTTAATGATTCCTTGTAAGTGGAATCTTCGGTACTCAAAAAGTAGGAAATCGTTTACTCAACCCTATTGAGTCACTTGAAGATGCAGATTCATTATTCGTTTATATATTTCTATTTCTTTCTATTATCTATATATTTATTATTTATATGTATGTTAAAGATGCTTTCTTGCTAAGACTTTTTCATAAAAATCGTTCCACATACACATCTCATATATAGAAGAAAAAGTCTAGATTACGATGTCTATGTACAACCGAACCAATGACTATTCATGATTCCATGATTGAATCAATTCCATACCGGTTCCAAATTCGAGGAATGTTATGGTAAAACTTCGTTTGAAACGATGTGGTAGAAAGCAACGTGCGACTTGAAGGACACGATCCATTGTGGATTTTTACATCCACCATTTTCGATTTATCTAGGAATGAGGGTGCTCTTGGCTCGACATTGTTTGTTCTGTTACACTCGATTTTTTGTTGGGTTGTAAATAGTCCACGATGGAGCTCGAGTAGAAAGGATTAATTCATTTCTCGGGGACAAGGATCTAGGGTTAATGCCAATCAATCGGAACAACTTCGTAAATGTATCTTCCATATAGAAATCGAAAGCATCCAATTCGAGCAAGTTTTCAATTCAAAAGTAAAACTTGTTGGAATTTATCCAACTTTTTCGATTCAAAGTGTATCACGCGTGAATCAACTGTCCATAGGATTCTTTGATAGAAAGAAATCAAAAAGGGTATGTTGCTGCCATTTTGAAAGGATTAAGAAGCACCGAAGTAATGTCTAAACCCAATGATTAAAAATAAGAATAAAGGATCTAAGAACAAGGAAACACCATTTTAATTGTCTCGATAGTCTCAATAACTGGATCAGACTAAAGACTCCAAATAGAATTTGAAACGAGAGAAACAAAAGGGGGTAAAGACCACTCAATAAATGAAATTTACTAAAGATTTTCCTTTGAGCTAGTTGAGAGTTATCCAACTTGAGTTATGAGTACGAATGGTTTCTTTTTCATTTTTAGGAAGAAAAAAAAAGACTGAAATCATAGTCTAATTGATTTTATAGGCCCATTTGTCATTTTATTTATTATTTATTAGAATTGCATACATAGACAAAACGTCAAATCAAATCATTTTTTCTCGAGCCGTACGAGGAGAAAACTTCCTATACGGTTCTAGGGGGGGGTATTGTTCATCTACATCTATCCCAATGAGCCGTCTATCGAATCGTTGCAATTGATGTTCGATCCCGAAGAGAAGGAAAAGATCTTAGAAAGGTGGGATTTTATGATCCAATGAAAAATCAAACTTATTTAAATGTTCCTGTTATTCTAGATTTCCTTGAAAAGGGTGCTCAACCCACAGGAACTGTTCAGAATCTTTTAAAGAAAGCGGAAGTTTTTAAGGAACTTCCGTCTAATCAAACGAAATTCAATTAAAGAAATACCGAGGGGGGGTAGTGACTTGTATATAACTTTGTAAAATTTGTCTCTACTTGTTTTTTTGATCCCCCCCTTTTTTTTTCTGCTGTATTCGTATCTATTT